AATAGAGTGCCTGATAAAAGGGTTATTTTGATAGAATAAATCATGTAAATTTCCTTACCTCTATTATATTTAACAGAATTAAACTATTTCCCGGAACATCAAAAATTCCTGTGCATCATACACCAAAACATACTATACCTTTTCAACTCCTATACCCACCATTAATAGTTACGCCACCTAAAAAGGTGAGCTAACTAAGCTAATGGGTTCATACCCCGCAAATAGAAGTAAAACCTTCTCCTTTTTAAGTGTTCATAAATCCAGCAAAACTATTTTTCTTATTAACTCTTTTTAGAAGTACAATAATTGTAATTTCCTCAAACTCATGATTTTCAGCCTGAATAGCCTTAGAAATTAATCTACTATCCTTCATCCCCTTAATCTCAAATTCATCTAATATTATAGCCTCCGAAGCAGCACTTAAATACTTTCTCATCCAGTCTATAGCCTCAATCACTCTTCTCCTCTTCATTCTCCTCATTCACCTAATCCCATCCAACTTCCTCCTTCCTGAATATTCCTCAAACCTCTTCCTCTCCTCCTCCTTACTTTTAAAATTAGGAGCTGCCCCCTTCCACTTTTGATTCCCCAGAATTATAGAAGGCTTAACCTGATTTAACTGCCTCATCCTAATAACCTGACAAAAAATTGCCCCCATAATCCTCCTTTTTAATGTAAAAATTACCAATACATTCCTCCTTTCAATTACTATTCTATCCATTATTACAGGTTCATTAGGAGGCCTAAACCAAATCTCTCTCCGAAAATTAATAGCTTATTCTTCTATTACTCATCTGGGATGAATAATTGCCGCCATTCTTCTTACCTCCAATCTTTGGTATATCTACTTAATCATTTATTCCTTGATCACCCTATCCATAACCCTAGTATTCTCCTTTAAAAACTTATTTTATGTACCTCAAATCCTTTCTCTGTCTCTAAACCCTAATACTAAACTATTCTTATTCCTTAATCTCCTATCACTGGGAGGCCTACCCCCCTTCCTAGGCTTTTTACCAAAATGATTAGTAATTCAAAATATAGCCCTTTCTAACCCCTTTATCATCACCCTTATAGTAATCTTCACTTTAATGACTCTATATTATTACTTACGTCTAGCTTTTACAGCCTACCTTTTAATCTACCCTAATAATAAATGACATCTAGAAACCCCTTATCCTTGATATCCTTTTGCCGCCTCTACACTTACCATTTTCACACTCCCATTTCTCTCAATTGTACCTGCTCATCTTTAACCTCAAGGCTTTAAGTTATATAAACTAGTAACCTTCAAAGCTACCAAAAAAATAAAATTTTAAGCCTTAGTATTCCTACACCTTTAGAATTGCAGTCTAAAATCATTATTTGACTATAAAGCCGGCAGAAGAATATTCAAACTCCTAAATAAATTTACAATTTATCACCTTTATCTCAGTCATTCTACCTATGCAACGTTGATTATTCTCCACCAATCACAAAGATATCGGAACCCTTTATTTTATCTTCGGAGCCTGAGCTGGTATAGTAGGCACCTCATTAAGCATATTAATCCGAGCCGAATTAGGACAACCAGGCTTCCTCATTGGAGATGATCAAACTTATAATGTCATCGTAACAGCACACGCTTTTGTAATAATCTTCTTTATAGTAATACCCATCATAATTGGAGGATTCGGAAATTGACTAGTCCCCCTGATATTAGGAGCCCCTGATATAGCTTTCCCCCGTATAAATAACATGAGATTCTGACTTCTTCCCCCATCCTTAACTCTTCTCTTAGCTTCTAGAATAGCTGATGCAGGTGCAGGAACAGGTTGGACTGTCTACCCCCCCTTATCTTCCAATATCGCTCATGCTGGATCCTCAGTTGATATAGCAATCTTCTCTCTTCATCTCGCAGGAGTATCCTCCATTCTAGGGGCTGTTAATTTTATTACAACCATAATTAATATACGAGCTCCCGGAATATCCTTAGATCAAACTCCACTCTTTGTTTGAGCCGTAGGAATTACAGCCCTTCTCCTTCTCTTATCTCTTCCAGTTTTAGCTGGAGCAATTACCATACTTTTAACCGATCGAAACTTAAATACATCTTTCTTTGACCCTGCTGGTGGAGGTGACCCCATTCTATACCAACACCTATTTTGATTCTTCGGCCATCCCGAAGTTTACATTTTAATTCTCCCAGGCTTCGGTATAATTTCCCATATTATTAGCCAAGAAAGAGGAAAAAAAGAAGCTTTTGGTACTCTTGGAATAATTTATGCTATATTAGCCATTGGACTCCTAGGATTTGTTGTCTGAGCCCATCACATATTCACTGTAGGAATAGATGTAGATACTCGTGCATATTTTACCTCCGCCACTATAATTATCGCCGTTCCTACAGGAATCAAAATTTTTAGTTGACTAGCAACCCTTCATGGGACTCAACTATCCTATTCCCCCGCCATTTTATGAGCCATGGGATTTGTATTCCTATTTACCATCGGTGGATTAACAGGAGTCATTTTAGCTAATTCATCTATTGATATCATTCTCCATGATACCTACTATGTAGTAGCTCACTTTCACTATGTCCTCTCTATAGGTGCTGTCTTTGCTATCATAGCAGGCTTTATTCACTGATACCCATTATTAACCGGCCTTACAATAAACGCACAATGATTAAAAATACAATTCCTTACTATATTTGTAGGTGTAAACATAACATTCTTCCCTCAACATTTCCTAGGACTAGCAGGTATACCACGACGATACTCTGATTATCCGGACATCTACACCTCATGAAACATTTTATCAAGTCTAGGATCCCTAATTTCCTTTATTAGAATCATCATAATAATCTTCATCTTATGAGAAAGCATAATCTCCGCCCGGAGACCCCTTTATCCTCTTAATCTTCCCAGTTCCCTAGAATGATACCAAAATCTTCCACCAGCAGAACATAGTTATTCAGAATTACCCACCCTTAATTCATTCTAATATGGCAGATCAAGTGCAATGAATTTAAGCTTCATTTATAAAGTTATACTTTTATTAGAAATGGCTACCTGATCTAACTTTAATCTTCAAAACGCCGCCTCCCCTCTTATAGAACAATTATCATTTTTTCATGACCACACCCTCCTAATTTTAATTATAATTACTGTTATAGTAGCTTATATTATAATATCACTTTTCCCCAACAATCTCACTCATCGATTTCTACTTGAAGGTCAAAATATTGAAATTATTTGAACCATCCTTCCTGCCATCACCCTTATCTTCATTGCCCTACCATCCTTACGTCTCCTTTATCTTCTAGACGAAGCACTAACCCCCCTTATCTCTCTCAAATCCATCGGACATCAATGATACTGATCCTACGAATATATAGACTTCAAAAACCCTATTGAATTTGATTCCTATATACTACCCTTCCCCGAAATAACCCTAAATAGATTCCGAACCTTAGATGTCGACAACCGAACCACTTTACCTATACATACTCAAACCCGAATTCTTGTTACCGCAACCGACGTCATCCACTCATGAACAATTCCTTCTATAGGCCTAAAAGTCGATGCTACTCCTGGTCGCCTCAATCAAATTAATCTCTTAACAACGCGACCAGGAGTCTTTTACGGCCAATGCTCCGAAATCTGCGGAGCCAACCACAGTTTCATACCAATTGTAATCGAAAGAGTAGGAATTAAATCTTTCATGAAATGAATCTCAACCCTTTCATCAGGTGGCTGAAAGTAAGCACTGGTCTCTTAAACCACTTTATAGTAAATAACAAATACTCCTGATGAAGAGTTTAGTTAAAACTATAACATTAATATGTCATATTAAAATTATTAAAAAATAATATCTCTTGATTCCTCAAATAGCCCCCATATGATGGACAACATTACTAATTTTATTCATCTCCTCCATACTTATTTTATCCTTACTTAATTCATACTCCCATATCCCTACCCTCTTTATAAACCAAGACAAAACTCATATGAAAATTCTAACTTGAAAATGATAACAAATCTATTTTCCGTATTTGATCCCACTTCTTATATTATAAATCTCTCTCTCAATTGAATAAGAACACTTATAGGCCTACTCTTTATTCCTTTAACATTCTGAATTATCCCCTACCGATGATCAATCCTTTGATATTCCATTCTAACTACCCTTCACAAAGAATTCAAAATTTTAATTGGACCTTTTAAATCCTACGGAATAACTCTCCTTTTTACATCTCTATTCTCATTTATCCTGTTTAATAATTTCTTAGGCCTCTATCCCTATATTTTCACCAGATCTAGCCACCTATCTTTTACCTTAGCCCTTGCCCTTCCACTATGAATCTCCTTCATACTCTTTGGATGAATTAATAACACCCAACATATATTTGCCCATTTAGTTCCCCAAGGAACCCCATCCCTCCTCATTCCATTTATAGTTTGCATCGAAACAATTAGTAACCTTATTCGACCAGGAACACTCGCCGTTCGTCTAGCAGCTAACATAATTGCTGGCCATCTCCTTCTTACTCTTCTAGGTAATACAGGACCATCCTTATCCTTAATTTTACTGAACTGTCTAATCATAGGCCAAATCCTTCTTCTAATTCTAGAATCAGCTGTTGCTATCATCCAATCCTACGTCTTTGCTGTTCTAACTACCTTATACTCTAGAGAAGTAAACTAATGTCACATTCCAACCATCCCTTTCACCTTGTAAACGCAAGTCCCTGACCTTTAACAGGAGCCATCGGTGCTCTTATAATAGTAAGAGGGTTACTTATATGATTCCATCAATATAATACCTCCCTCCTAATAACAGGAACCTTAATTACTATCCTCACCATATACCAATGATGACGTGATATTATTCGAGAAGGCACTTATCAAGGTCTACATACCCTTTCCGTATCCTACGGACTACGATGAGGAATAATCCTCTTTATCATTTCAGAAGTATTTTTCTTTATCTCATTCTTTTGAGCATTCTTCCATAGAAGACTAGCCCCAACAGTAGAATTAGGAGTAACCTGACCCCCCTTAGGTATCAATCCATTTAACCCTTTCCAAATTCCCTTACTCAACACCGCCATTCTTTTAGCCTCAGGTATCACCGTAACCTGAGCCCACCATAGTTTAATAGAAAGAAATCACAATCAAGCCACCCAAGCCCTTTTCCTTACTGTAATCTTAGGAATTTATTTTACAACCCTCCAAGCCTATGAATATTATGAAGCCCCCTTCTCCATCGCTGACGCCGTATATGGTTCTACATTTTTCATAGCCACCGGATTCCATGGGCTTCACGTTCTAATTGGGACCACTTTCCTATTCATTTGCTTATCCCGACACATATTTTTCCACTTTTCCCCTAACCACCACTTCGGATTTGAAGCTGCAGCCTGATATTGACATTTTGTCGACGTAGTATGACTCTTCCTCTTCATCTCTATTTACTGATGAGGTAAATATTTATTTAGTATAATAGTACATTTGACTTCCAATCAAAAAGATTGATAACTCAAAATAAATAATTATTATCATATTTAATATAGCAATTATCATTATCTCTTTATCCCTCATTATAATTACAATAGCCACAATACTTTCAAAAAAAACCTTCATAGACCGAGAAAAAAACTCCCCATTCGAATGTGGATTTGACCCAAAAAGATCAGCTCGACTACCATTTTCTACCCGTTTCTTTCTCATTGCCGTAATCTTCCTAATTTTCGACGTAGAAATCGCCCTCCTTCTACCCAGCCTAGCAATCATAAAAACATCAAACATCCTTCCTTACTCCTTCACTCTTATTCTTTTCATTCTCATCCTCATTTTAGGCCTATTCCATGAATGAAACCAAGGAGCCTTAGAATGAGCTTCCTAGGATTATAGTTAATTATAACATTTGATTTGCAGTCATAAAATACTGTTTTACAGTTAATCTTAAATAAGAAGCAATATACTGCATTCAGTTTCGACCTGAAAATAGGTGATATCACCCTTATTTAATTGACTGAAACCAAAAAAGAGGTATGTTAATGTTAATAACACCATTGAACTATAATTCCAGTTAAAGAAACGTGATGATCAAGAAGAAGCTGCTAACTTCAATCTTTAGCGGTTTAATTCCGTTTACATTTCTCATTTATATAGTTTACAAAAAAACAATACATTTTCATTGTATAGATAATATCCTTATTTATAAATATCAAAAAATGCATACCATTATTGCTACATCTTCAATGTAGTGCTTTCATTAAGCTATTCTGATAAAACATAAAATATAAAATCAATACTCAAGCAATAAAACTTACTAAATAAATCTTTACTCTATTATTCTGCATTCACTGGAAAACCTTAGCATAATCCCTCAATTTTACATAAATCATCTGACCACCAAATTCCTCTCTCCAACCATGATCATAACTCCTCATCAAATCAACCCCCAACTTTAAAGGTACATAACTTACTATATAAGTAGAAATAAAAGGCATATTTCACATAGATCCTAAAAATACTGTTACACCATAATATTTTAAAGAAATCATTCTAATGTTAACCGACAACTTAGCAATTTCAAATCCAACAATCCCTCCCGTCACTCTTACCATGAGTGTTAAAAGCTTTAAACCCAATGGTAAACAAATTATTCTAGGAGAAGGAAAAATAAATCATATTAGCATACTCCCTCCAACAACCGACATAAAAACCAAAGGAATTATGCCTCTATATATAACCCAACTCTCATCCTTAACATCCCCAAACACCTTACATTCATTTTCTCCCACCATAGAATAATACACCAACCGAAAAGAATACATTACAGTAAGCCCCGTTGAAAAAAAATAAAAAACAAAACTAACAAAATTCAAATTTCTTAAAGAAGCCATTTCCAGAATTATATCCTTTGAATAAAACCCCGCCAAAAAAGGTATCCCACACAAAGCCAAATTAGAAATATGAAAACAAATAGATGTTAAAGGCATTATCTCCACAATACCTCCTATCCCACGAATATCCTGTCTATTACCCATCCTATGAATAACTACCCCCGCACACATAAACAACAATGCCTTAAATAATGCATGAGTCAACAAATGAAAAAAAGCTAACCTAGATAAACCCATTGACAAAACTCTCATTATCAATCCCAACTGTCTTAAAGTAGACAAAGCAATAATCCTCCTCAAATCATATTCATAATTCGCTCCCAATCCCGCCATAAATATCGTCATTCCCCCTATCAACAGCAACAATTGACCTCACACTCTCCCTCTAATTAATCTATTAAAACGAATCAACAAATATACTCCCGCCGTAACCAAAGTCGAAGAATGAACCAACGCAGATACTGGTGTTGGAGCTGCCATTGCAGCTGGCAACCAAGAAGAAAAAGGAATCTGAGCTCTCTTTGTTATTGCAGCTAACAAAATAAACCCTCCTACAATATTCAACTCCCTCCCCTCCCCTCTTATAATTCAATAAACATAATTCCAACTCCCAAAATTTAAAAATCAAGCAATAGCCATCAACAACGCCACATCCCCCACACGATTTGAAAGAGCCGTTAACATCCCAGCATTAAAAGACTTAGGATTCTGATAATAAATAACTAAACAATATGATACCAATCCTAACCCATCCCAACCCAATAAAATTCTAATCAAATTCGGTCTAATAATCAAAAATATCATCGACAAAACAAACAACAAAACCAATCCAATAAAACGTAAAATAGTCAAATCCCCTTCCATATATTCTTCTCTATACTTAATAACTAAAGAAGAAATAAATAATACAAATCCCATAAACAACAATGATATTCAATCAAACAATAAAGTCATAACAATCATTGTTCTATTAATCTCAACAATCTCCCAATCCACAATTAATCTAAACTCATGCAATACTATACTAACCCCTAAACCGATTAATAAAACTCTAATACTTATTAACAAAACAAATCTAACCCTACAAATATGATAACGTCACATCCTTATCTAAGATATCCTAAATATTCCTCCGACTCCACAAGTCAACATTCTTATAAACTACTTAAATACAATCACACTATACATAAATCTCTCTTAATAATCAAAAAATTTAAAGGAAACCAATGAAAAAATAACAATATATACTCACGAAAATAACCCCCAGAACACGCATACAAACCAGAAAAAATTTTCCCATGCTGACTAATTGAAAATATAAACAAAGTATAAGCAGCCCCAAAAAATGACAATAACATCAACACCATTATAGTAACCCATCTCCAAGAAACCATTCTATTAATCAAACTAATTTCACCCAACAAATTAAGAGAAGGAGGTGCCGCCATATTCCCTGCTCTAAGTAAAAATCATCATAATCTTATTCTAGGTATAAAAGTCATTAAACCTTTATTCATAAATAATCTTCGACTCCCCAACCGCTCATAAACCATATTAGACAAACAAAATAATCCAGATGAACAAAGCCCATGAGCTAACATCAACACTAATCTCCCTGAATATCCCCAACATCTTATAGTTAATAATCCCCCTAATACAATTCCCATATGTACAACAGAAGAATAAGCAATCAATGCCTTTAAATCTCTCTGACGTAAACATACTAATCTAACCAAAAACCCCCCAAAAACTCCAACCCCTACAAAAATATAATTAAACCTTAACCCAATAATATTCATTATCCTAAAAACTCGTAATAATCCATAACCTCCCAATTTCAATAAAACCCCAGCCAAAATTATAGACCCAGATACAGGAGCCTCAACATGAGCTTTCGGGAGCCACAAATGTACTATAAACATTGGCATCCTAACCAAAAACGCCACAATTAAACATAAAAACAATTTAAAATCATAAACCTCATATCTTAATATTATATAATTCAAACTCCCCCCAATTCCATAAACCTTAAATAACCCCACCAATAAAGGCAAAGAAGCCAATAATGTATAAAACATCAAATAAATTCCTGCCTGTATACGCTCAGGCTGATACCCCCATCCTACAATTAAAAACAAAGTAGGAATAAGACTAGACTCAAAAAATAAATAAAACCCAAACATTCTTACTCTACAAAAACTACATATAAGAAACAACAACAATACTAATACAAACAATACAAACAATCCAGAAAAAAAACCATCCCTATAAACAGTCAAACTAGCAGTCAACATCAAAAAACAAACCCAACATCTTAATAAAACAAGAGTATATGACAACAAATCTAACCCAAAAAAATAACTTAGCCCTCTATAATCTCCAAGAACCACACAAAAAAAAACAACAAATATTCTTAAAACCACCATCCCTAAATGAACCACCCACCATAACTTATTTAATAAACTTAATGGAATCAAAAACAACAACATCAGTAAGTACTTTAACATTGTAATACAGCAATCGATTGAAAAAAATCATTTCCATGTGTCCGAATTATAGATACCAAAATAGCCAATCCCAGAGCACCCTCACACACCGAAAACGTTAAAAACACTATTCTAAAATATATTTCACAACCTTGAATAACTAAATATGTATACACAATAATAAACAACATCAACATTATATACTCCAATCTCAATAAAGAAACAAGCAAATGCTTACGCCTAGAAACAAATATATAAACCCCTGAAAAAAACACAATCATCATAAAAACAATAAATACCTGATTAAACATTAGTTTTAATAGTTTAACCCAAAACATTGGTCTTGTAAACCAAAATTAAAGTCACATTTTTAAAACTTCAGAGAGAAAGTCACCTTCATCACTAATCCCCAAAATTAACATTTTTCTTTAAACTACTCTCTGACATCATAAATATCCTTATTTTCATACTTTTTCTATCCTCATTAATCTTCATTCAACTCAATCACCCCTTATCTATTACCATCAACATTATTATCCATACCCTCATCACATGTTTAATCACAGGCTATATATCCTCCACATTTTGATTCTCCTATATCCTTTTTATAATCTTTCTCGGAGGCATATTAGTATTATTTTTATACATTACAAGATTAGCCTCAAACGAAATATTTGACATCCCCTTCAATATATTCCTTCTTATCCCCATAATTCTCCTAGCTATTCTAATATTACCACTTCTAGAACCTTTTATCACAACCCCCCAAATTAACTCCACAGATATAATTCCTTCCCACTGATTAAACTGATCATTCACCCCTATTCAACCCTTCCTAATAAAAATCTATAATTACCCAACCCACCTAATTACCATCACCTTAGTCTTCTACCTACTATTAACACTTGTAGTAATTGTAAAAATTACTGACATTTTCAAAGGACCTCTACGTCAATCACACTAATGTCTCACAAACCCATTCGTACAACACATCCCCTAATCAAAATCATCAACAATAGCCTAATTGATCTACCCTCACCATCCAATATCTCTTCCTGATGAAATTTTGGATCCCTTTTAGGATTATGTTTAGGGATCCAAATTTTAACAGGATTATTCCTCGCTATACACTATACAGCTGATATCCACATAGCATTTAACAGTATCATTCATATCTGCCGAGATGTAAACTACGGCTGACTTCTACGAACACTTCATGCCAACGGAGCATCCTTCTTCTTCATCTGCATTTACTTGCATGTAGGCCGAGGCTTATATTATGGTTCATTTAACCTTAACTACACCTGAAACACCGGAATCCTAATTCTATTTATAGTTATAGCCACAGCATTCCTTGGTTATGTTTTACCTTGAGGACAAATATCCTTTTGAGGAGCCACAGTTATTACAAATCTCCTTTCTGCCATCCCCTACCTAGGAACAACCCTAGTTCAATGAATTTGAGGGGGATTTGCCGTTGATAATGCCACATTAACCCGATTCTTTACATTCCATTTCATCTTACCCTTTATTGTAACAACTTTTGTTATAATTCACCTCCTATTCCTTCACCAAACCGGCTCAAATAATCCCTTAGGAATCAACAGTAACAATGATAAAATCCCTTTCCACCCCTACTTTACATTCAAAGACATTTTCGGATTTCTAATTATAACCATAATCCTAGCCATCCTAAACTTTTATCTTCCTTATAAACTAGGTGACCCAGACAATTTTATCCCCGCAAATCCATTAGTAACCCCAGTACACATTCAACCTGAATGATACTTTCTCTTTGCCTACGCAATCCTTCGATCCATCCCCAATAAATTAGGAGGCGTTATTGCATTAGTCTTATCCATCGCAATCCTTTTCATTATACCCTTACTTAACAAACACTCCTTCCAATCTAACTCCTTTTACCCCTCCAATCAAATTATATTCTGATCTATAACTTCTACAGTTATTCTCTTAACCTGAATTGGTGCCCGCCCCGTTGAAGATCCATATATCCTTACCGGACAAATCTTAACTGTTACCTACTTTATATTCTTCCTATCTTTTCCCTTCATCAATAAACTTTGAGATTCACTCTAATTAATTAGCTTAAGAAAGCATATGTTTTGAAAACATAAAAAAGATGTTAAACTCATCTATTAATTTTACTAAATATTTATCAATATAAATCTATAAAATCACAACCAACAACTTTACACCCACAAAAAAAATCAAAAAATATAAAGATACAGGCAAATATCTCCTTCATGCCAAATACATTAACTTATCGTACCGAAACCGAGGTAACGTTCCCCGAACCCATACAAACACAAAAGATAATAATATTAACTTAACATAAAACATAAACATCATAACATTACCCCCCAAAAAAATTAAACTAAACAATACTCTCATAAACAAAATTCTAGCATACTCCGCCAAAAAAATTAAAGCAAACCCCCCTCCTCTATATTCCACATTAAAGCCAGAAACCAATTCCGATTCCCCTTCGGCAAAATCAAAAGGAGTTCGATTAGTTTCTGCCAAACAAGAAGACAATCAACATATACCTAATGGCAACCCAATAAAAATAAATCAAAAACCCCTCTGATATTCACTAAATATTAATAAATCAAAACTCTCAACCAACAAAATAAAAGATATCAATAACAGAACCAAACTAACCTCATAAGAAATAGTTTGTGCTACTGCACGTAAACCCCCTAATAACGCATAATTAGAATTCGAAGATCAGCCAGCAATCATAACCCCATAAACTCCCATTCCTGTACAACACAAAAAAAACAAAATACCTAAACTAAAAGAAAATAAATTCGTAAAATAAGGAAAAATCATCCACACCAACAAAGACAAAAACAATGAAAAAACTGGAGAAAAATAATACAAAAAATAATTAGAAAGCTCAGGCCAAGCCTGCTCCCTCGTAAACAACTTAACCGCATCTGAAAACGGCTGAGGTAACCCCACAAATCCAACCTTATTAGGACCCTTACGAATCTGAATGTAACCTAAAACCTTCCGCTCCAACAATGTTAAAAAAGCCACTCCCACTAAAACTCCTACAATCAAAAATACCCCCCCCAACACCATTATAATAAAATCCATATACTACCTGTACTATATACATCGATAGATCCTAAATCTATTACACTTCAATCTGCCAAAGTAGTTAATATCATTCCAACAATAAAAATTATTCCTCACACGTGGTCCTCTCGTACTAACCCATGACATTTTTATAAAGATAGAAACCAACCTGGCTCACACCGGTCTGAACTCAGATCATGTAAGATTTTAAAAGTCGAACAGACTTACTTACTTAAACTCCTGCACCCAATAGTAATCTTAATCCAACATCGAGGTCTCAATCTCCCTTGTCGATTTGAACTCTCAAAAGAAATTAAGCTGTTATCCCTAAGGTAACTTATTCTCAAATCCCTAGTATAGGATCATAACTATCCACCTATTCATGTATATAAAAGAAAAGTTTAAATTCTTTCCTAACCTCCCCAGTCAAATACTCATTACTTTTCCCAAATAAACTCATATAAAGTTCTATAGGGTCTTATCGTCCCTTATTCACATTTAAGCTTTCTTACTCAAACATAAAATTCAACCTTAATAATAGAGACAGCTTTCATCTCGTCCAACCTTTCATTCCAGCCTCCATTTAAAAGACTAATTATTATGCTACCTTTGCACAGTCAAAATACTGCGGCCCTTCAATACTCTCAGTGGGCAGGCCAGACCTAATATTATATTCATCAAGCCATGTTTTTGATAAACAGGCGGATAAAACATTTGCCGAATTCCTTTAAAATTATTATAATACCACCACACTTCTTATAATCTAAATCTACTAATTTCATCATTATTCCAATCACAACTATATTATCTAATCTATACTAGTAACACACCAAATAATCATAATAAATCTCTAATCTAACAATAAATTTTTATATTTTTCAACAAATACCATTATAAAGCCTATAAACCTTTAATCCTTATATTCTTATTATAATTTCTCCTACCTAGCTCATCCCAGATAGCATCACTACATTCTTACAACCACCCCCAAATAAACCCAAAAATACATCAAAATTAAATTTCTCTCCTAGTAAACCAGATATCCTAAAGAACGAATAGCATTTCACCCCTATAAATAATTCCTGATAATAATTCCACATTAACCACCATTATTATATAGCTCTCCTCAATTCGGGATAATTTATTACAAAACAATATTTTAATAAACCCTGATACAAAAGGTACTGTCACACCATACTTATTTTTAATAATCCACACTCTCTCATATATCCATCACTGTACACTTATTCTATAAACCAATAAATTTCTTCTAACTTTATACTCAAACTCCCTCAATAACTCCTTTCACTTCACCTACCATCAAATTCCTTATCCACATAATATTCTTATTATCAAAACATTATGATTTGCACATAAATCCTTTCAGTGTAAATGAAATACTTCCTAAAAGCTCCATTTCGCTCCTTTCTAGATACACCTTCCAGTACACCTACTATGTTACGACTTATCTCATCTTATAATGAGAGTGACGGGCGATATGTACATACTTCAGAGCTTCAATCAACTCATCATCTAAAACGAATTTACCTTTAAATCCACCTTCATTCAACATTTAATATTGTAATCCGTAATAATTAAAACTATTGTAATCCATTATCATTCTTAATCAATACTGCACCTTGATCTGACATGCTCCTGCCCTAGTAATCCGAATGATCCCTGCTAAGACAATCTGCTGACGACGGTATACAAGCAACAACTAAGTACAACTAATCGTGTATCGTCGATCACAAAACAGATTCCTCTAAAAAGACTGAAATACCGCCAAATCCTTTGGGTTTCATATAATCCTAATACTACCCTGATGTCCAAATTAACTTATAGTATAATAGGGTATCTAATCCTAGTCTACAACCTAAATTTCAAAGATATACGCCCATACTAAATAATAACCACATTTCACCCCACGTTACTCTTATAATATCTATTACAACTTACTCCCCATCAATAATATTCATTCGAATTCATCGTCTAACCGCGACAGCTGGCACGACTTTTGCCAATTCTATCCAAATTACCAATTCAAGATTACTCCCATCAATAAATCCAACTACTGCCATCGAATATTTCTAACAAACCTTACATCTAAAAATAATCCATCAAATAAATATCCCAAGCCAGAATAAAACTTTCATCAAACAATTATAAAAATGGACCAAAAATACACTAACAAATCACCCATAAATCATTTTATTGACCCAAATTCCTCCCTAATACACTCATTAATCCCCAATTAACTCGTTTTATTTATTCATATATACAATTATAATCCATGGACCACTACCCATATTAACAATATCATCAATCCGATTACAAGAAATATTTCATACATATTTCTTACTGTAATACCATACATCAATCTCACTAACTATATAAAATACTCCTTAACTTAAATAAATCTCATACAATCATGAAGATTAATAATATTGGTATATTAATTTTTAAAAGATAATAAGTAATGTATTTTTCTCTTTTTTTTTTCCATTTAAAGAGAAAAATACTTTATATTATTATTAATATACAATTATATATATATATATATATATATATATATATATATATATATATATATATATATATATATATATATATATATATATATATATTGTATATAATATTCAGAAATAAATGCAATTTGTAAAATAATAATAGATTTAGTCAGATCAATATATATTAATATTTAAAATTTTTTCTTTTTTCAACAATAGAACAGACAATATTAGAAATCTATACAATAAATAAATTATATATATATATATATATATATATATATATATATATATATATATATATATATATATATATATATTATTATCATATATAATAATTAATTTCCTTTTTCCCTGCCCCAAGAAGTATATTTCTACAATAAAAAAAAAGAAATATACTTCTCTTTCCGGCAGGGAAAAGGAAATATATGAACCATTGATTAAAAACTTACAATAAAATCTCTCAAGTGATCCCCACACTTTGATAGTTTTTCCCTTTTATTAACTC